GAAAAATGACATTATATATAATATAACATATTTAATAAACAAAGCAAATCCTATTTGAATTCATTTTCGATGTGACCATAATAGGGTTTTCACGATAAGAGCTAAACTAAACAAACCATGGATAAATCCAAGCGACCCTTTCTTAAATCCAAGCGATCTTTTCGTAGGCGTTTACCCCCGATCCAATCGGGGGATCGAATTGATTATAGAAACATGAGTTTAATTAGTCGATTTATTAGTGAACAAGGAAGAATACTATCTAGACGAGTGAATAGATTGACCTTGAAACAACAACGATTAATTACTATTGCTATAAAACAAGCCCGTATTTTATCTTTGTTACCTTTTCTTAATAATGAGAAACAATTTGAAAAAAGTGAGTCGACCGCTAGAACTGCAGGTCTTAGAATTCGAATTAAATAAGCTTATTCTTTCTTCAATTGAATTCAAATTCCAATCTAAACTCAAACGCATTTTGTTCAAAAACCCGAAAATTCAGATTTTGGTATCGTGTCATAAGAATAAGAAAAACTCGGGGAAAGCAAAGAACTCTTTTTTTCTTGAACGTGGTTATTTATGTTGACTACTTTATCATAATCATAATAATTTTTTCTCATAGTCATTTTTACTCTATCCTCCCGGAGTTCGTTCTCCGGGGAACTCGATTCCAGTGGATTTCTTAGAATCGACTTATTTTATGATCTCGTTGGAAATAATAGAAAGACTTTTTTATTGAATATAGCTATTTGCGCAAGTATTTTGCGATTAAGAAGCACTCGGCTCTTGTACAAATCATGTATTAATTTACTATAACTATGGGATACCCCCCTTTCGCGAATTACTGCGTTTATACGAGTGATCCACAAACGACGAAAAGTTATCTTTTGTCTATCTCTATCCCGATGAGCCGAAACTAAAGCTTTTATTTTCTGTTGAGTAATCATTCGAGTAAGTCTTGAATGAGCCTCTCGAAAGCTTGAGGCAAATAAACGAATTTTTGTTCGACGTCTCCGAGCTATATATCCCCGTTTAATTCTGGTCATTGAATAAATGAAACTTTGACGAATAGAATAACTATAACTAATGGATTTACTTTCTTTCTATTTTTCTATTCCCCTCCCTCAGTCTATTAATAACAAAACGGATTTTTCCAATGTATAAAATAAAAATTCCAATGGCTTTAGCTACTATAACCTTCCCGACCACCATTTTTTACCGCGAAAAAGAAATTGTATTCGACTAGGTATCAAAAACATAATCAATAAAAAACTAGTAAATGGATAAAGAAATGGTGGGTTTAATCGTTTCTATGGTTAATTCGTAAACGGTGAGGTCTTCTCTATACACCGGAGCCTATATAATTTATTTAATTACCTTTATTAGTAACTTGTACAGTTCACACTCGTTGGCTCGACCCATAAATTAGCCAGTAATAGGTCTTTCACAAGGAGATCTACCTATACAGTAACGGTATTTAATTATGAAAGTTAGCTCGGTCGCTGGCCCTCTTAGTACGTTCTTGCAAGAATGGAAGTCAATCAAATCTTTTTTTTATTTGTCCCCGCTTAATGGATAACCATTTACTCCCAATGGGGCCTTTTTTTTTTTCATCTTAAATTAAATTGAAGTAATTGGATTTACACCAATGGAAACCATAAATTTCATACACAATAGAAGGATAGATTTTCTTATTTTTAGATAGTGAATGGAATGGAGTTCTTCCGTTTTATCCTATTAATCGGTACTGATCATTAATACGGAAAAAAAAATGTCTTTGTGCCCCAGTCCATGATCTGAACGAGTCGCACATACACCCTAGTACATGTTCCTCGACGCTGAGGGCATCCCCGAAGAGCGGGGGATTTCGTTACATTTCTGATTGGCTGTCTTGTATTTCTAATAAGTTGTTTAATCGTTGGCATGTTGAATGATATACATAATGAGCTGGTTTAGATCGATCCTAACCGGATGATTATGAATTACTTCTATTTAATAAAATGAAAATTCATAAAATATTGAACTCGGCAAGAAGAGAAAAAAAGAAATTGCCGATTTGTGCTAAATCCATCCTATTTTCTATTTTCATTCAACTGCTACAAGATCAACAATTCCATAAGCTTGCGCTTCGGTTGCTGACATAAAAATATCTCTTTCCATGTCTTCGGATACAATCCATAGGGGTTTGCCCGTTCTTTGTACATAAACCCTTGTGATAGTTTCACGCAGTTTTAGCAGTTCTTCCGCTTCCAAGATAGCTTCTCCCGTTTGTGCTTCATAAAAAGCACTAGCGGGTTGATGAATCATTACCCTGATAATATAACATAATAAAGTTTCTTCTATCTATACCATGGAATGAAGAGAAAATAAATAAAGATAAAAAAATACTTACGAAAAAAAAGAATAACCGTACGGGCATTTTTTATGTATTGCATACGGCTCTACAATAAAATCGATCCTCTTTACCCTCCATCGCAGAAAGAGACAAATAGGATCTATGAGACTCATATTAGTAAATGATCAAATTACCATCCTTCTTTTTGTAGGAGTTAAAAAATACTATGATGGTTCCGTTGCTTTATATATTTCTTATTTCTTTTTTGGTATTTATTTGTCTGTGATTCAGCAATCCCAAAGTTTCTTTTTGATCCGATCAAATAAAAAAAATTATTTATACAAGAACTATTGTTAAGGGATCTATGATATGAAAAAAAGTTTGTGACGCTGAACAGGATTCCCAATGGATAAGATAAAATCCGAAATACCCTTTATTTCATACTAATCTCTCGATATATAATCTAATTTTTTGAAAAAATAAGAAAAATTTTCTCTTATCAAATTCTAAATGCCATGCTATTTTTACTTCATATTCATATTCCTATTTCATATGGCGAAGGCACAGTCTTGTGTTTCTCTCAAAAAACCGCATTGGCGCCAAGCGTGAGGGAATGTTAGACGTTTGGTAATTTCCCCTCCAACCAGGATAAAAGATCCCATTGAAGCAGCTAATCCCATGCATATTGTATGTACATCTGGTCGCACAAATTGCATAGTATCATAAATAGCTACTCCAGGTATTACCCATCCGCCAGGAGAGTTTATAAACAAATACAGATCTTTGGTATCATCCTCAATACTGAGATATACCATAAGACCGATAAGTTGATTTGAGATCTCGCTATCAACTGCTTGGCCTAAAAAAAGTAATCTCTCTCGATAAAGTCGGTTGGTTCGGGTAAAGTTGTATCCCTTAGGAACCGTACATGCATTTTTTTTCTGCATACGGTTCAAAAAAAAAATTTCCGAAAAAATCAATGTGTAGATTCCAGCCCCCTTTCGTTTTTTCATATCATACATAGCATAGTAAGCTCTTTCTAACTTTTAACGAAAGGGCTTTTTCTTCGATTTTTCAATAAAGATTCTTTTGACCCCTTTTCTTATCTTAGAATATAAAAAAGAATTTCAAACTTATCATTGATGTATTTTTTCATTGAGATCCAAATTACAATGTAATTTTCTTGTTCCTGAATGGGTCTCTTAAATCTTTTTAGGTTTATGTTCTACTCCGAGTAAAGATCATAAAGATCCGCCCTATTTTGATTTGCACATATAGGACAAATGTTTCTCTTACCACTTCTTTAATTGCTATGATTTTTTATTAATTATTCATTTTATGCCTTCTGCCAAACCAAATATTTGATGGAATTCATCTATATTACTATTACTCGATTGTGTAACGATTTGAGATCCGTTTTTTTTAGAAATAGGAATCGAATCATTTAGTATATAAGTGGTAATCATATATAATTTATAATTACCAATTGGATTGTTTTTTAAACGGAGCCTGGATACTTAATTTGATTAGTCCAACGAAGATAACCATAAATTATTCTAATTGATAATAATATAAATTACCTCCAAAAAAGGGGGGGATCGGGTTGCATTGCACTTCACTCTCCTAATTTTTACTTCACGCTCCCAATTTTTTATGATTCAATTAATATGTTTTTTGGGCGAAATAGAGGATATCTCGATCGGGGGAGAAAACGGGGAAATCCCATATGACCTAATATATCTGACAAGTCGCACTATACGTCAATCCAAGATGCATCTTCCTCTCCAGGACTCCGAAAAGGTACTTTTGGAACACCAATAGGCATTAAATAAAAGAAAAAAGAATTAAATACTATATTTCACTTTGATGTGGAAACGTAAGAATGGGTTTATTATCTTTATTTTATAATATTAGCCCTTGTATTAGTTTATCCATAGATTCAAAACTTCATAGATAATATAATAAAATGAAGACAGAATGAATAAAGAAAAATTATTACAAATAGGTCTTTCTAATGATGAAGTAGTATGGGCATATTCCCTCATAAGGAGTAGTTTCAACCCCCATTGCGTATTGGTACTTATTGAGTATAGAATAAATCTGCTTCGCCTTGTTCCTACGAACAGAATTGTTTGATATATTATCAACAAAATAGAACCAACATTCCCCCTTATTCTAAGAGAATCCACTGAACAAAGGGGATCTATAGCATAGTCTATAGTAGAGTCTTTTTCAATGCAATAAAGTTACGTAGTGTTTACTTTTTTTTGATAAAGGGGTATTTCCATGGGTTTGCCTTGGTATCGTGTTCATACTGTTGTGTTGAATGATCCCGGTCGGTTGCTTGCTGTCCATATAATGCATACAGCTTTGGTTTCTGGTTGGGCCGGTTCAATGGCTCTGTATGAATTAGCAGTTTTTGATCCCTCTGACCCTGTTCTTGATCCAATGTGGAGGCAGGGTATGTTCGTTATTCCTTTCATGACTCGTTTAGGAATAACCAATTCATGGGGCGGTTGGAGTATCACAGGAGGGACTGGAACGAATTCGGGTATTTGGAGTTACGAAGGTGTAGCCGGGGCACATATTGTATTTTCCGGTTTGTGTTTCTTAGCAGCTATCTGGCATTGGGTGTATTGGGATCTCGAAATTTTTCGAGATGAACGTA